CCATAAAATCAACAAATATTCCAGTATTCTCATTCTCAACTGAACAGAGCTAGTGTTTTTACAAGAAATCTCTAGCCAACCTTCCTGTCAAAAATTCTTTCTTAACATTAAGTATGTAGGTACTTGATAAAAAAAACAAGAACTTCAACAATTTCTTTGTCCTCTACGCTGCTTAATTTTCTGGAATTAGTCACCTCAATAATCTTCGATGGTTCTATGGGTATCCAGAATATGAACGAGATGGATATTTATTGTCCCAACCATTCCTGTTAGTCCCAATCTCGATAAGCCATAGATATAGATAGATACAAAGTTTTCGTGTCCTTGATTCCCAAGCGTAGTGCTTCTTTCCCAATGTTGCCTATCAGTACTAGTAATTTGGGGTTGACCTAACCCCATAATTATAGGTATAACCTTTCGCTTAATACTAGAAACCTAAAATTCAAGCATATAAGGCTTCATTAATCGAGGATACACGACAGAAGGAATTAATCCTTTTATTTACAAATTTCACCTTCAACACGCGTGGGTTTTTTCCATTCCATTTTTTTTTACCGAAATCGGTAAAAAAAATGGAATCAAATCACACCATCTCTGTAATAAGTGAATGCCCTTTTTTCTCCTGAAGTTGTCGGAATTATTCGTAATAAGATATTGGCTACAATTGAAAAGGTCTTATCAATAAAATTTTCATTTATCCGAGATCTAGGCATAGGTAGAAATCCATTCTATAATTTAATTAATCATGGTGTGAGAAATCAATCCCACAAATAAAGGAATTGTATAATACAGTGCGAAATAACGTAAAAATGAACTCATCAATAAAATTTGTTTATCCTAAGACCTTGTAGGAGGTTTTTTTTTTAATTTTACTTTGTATTTTGATAGTTTGAATAGGTTTTATGCATTTATGAAAAATAGGACTGATTCACTATTCAACATTCAACCGGTTTCTGGGCATCATTATATAGGAGAGATGGCCGAGTGGTTCAAGGCGTAGCATTGGAACTGCTATGTAGGCTTTTTGTTTACCGGGGGTTCGAATCCCTCTCTTTCCGAATCTTTACCAAATTGATCAATATTACTCATCCCAATGCATACCATTATTTCAAATTTGTTTGTTGATATGGACAACTTTCTATTCCTCATTTTTCGGTAATAAAAAAAATAGTGGATAACGGGTGGGCAAGGAATAAAAATTTTCGCATATCCATGTATATGATATATGAATAGCAGAAAATCCTCGTAAAAAAAACTCTTGTTATTTTAGTTAAGTTTAAGTTTGACGAGAATAATATTCTACAACCAGTAATTCATTTATTTTCAAACCAACCCATTTATTATCTATTATTTGATTAATTAAACCTTTATATTGGAAAGGGTGAACAGTCAAATGATTTGGCAATTTCTCATGGGGGGCTGAATCAAGATAATTGTGAATCAGAGTTTTTGATTTTTGTTCATCCTTTGCTGTAATAATATCTTGAGGTTTGCAACGATAACTTGGTATATCCACTATACGACCATTAACTAAAACATGTCTATGGTTTATAAATTGGCGGGCTTGAGGAATAGTCGCAGCCATACCCAATCGAAAAAGTATGTTATCCAAGCGCATTTCAAGTAGTTGTAATAAAACCTGACCAGTTGATCCTTTAGCTTTTCCGGAGATACGAACGTATTTTAGCAATTGTCGTTCTGTAAGACCATAATGAAAACGCAATTTTTGTTTTTCTTCTAAACGAATACGATATTGAGATTTTTTACTGAAGCGCGATTGATTTCTAAATTCGTTTTTGACTGTTGGCTTTTTACTAGTAAGTCCTGGTAAATATCCTAGACGACGTATTTTTTTGAAACGAGGTCCTCTGTAACGTGACATAAAAACTCCTTTTTTAAAATGAAAAATCTTAAAATGAAAACTAAACGAAATGCAAAATCTTATATAATTCTAAATGAAGCGAAATCTACTAAAGTTTTATAGTACAAAGAAGAATTAGATGAATTTTATCAATATCCGAATTTATTGTATATAAAAGAATACAAAAAAGTAGGTTCATTTCTTGATTTCTTCCGCAGAGATCGAACTCTCCCAATTTTTTATTTCTAAAAAATAGATTATCAATTATGTAAAAAACAAATTGAGAAAAGCCGGTTATCGGATTCGAACCGATGACCATCGCATTACAAATGCGATGCTCTAACCTCTGAGCTAAACCGGCTAACGTAAACGAAATATACATATGCAGAAGAATTGAATGGGATCTTAGTTATAAATTTTTAGTTATTTATAATAAAATTCAAATTAATACAAACATAAAAAATATAGAAATAAAATATAGAAAATAAAAACAAATTTTTATTATTTCTATTATTTATTTTATATGTTAGTCCATAACATAAAGTAAAGTGCAAGATAAGAATTAATATTATATTCTAATGAATATTATATTAATATAATAGAATTTATTGATATTGAATATAATTTATTGAATTTATTTCGATCTAATATTCTAGATATATATTATTAATTTGATTTCTTTCAAAAAGATTCTTTATTAGTACTTCAAGTAAATTTGAAGAAATATAAATTTTAGGAAATATATATATATATATTTTAGTAAATATTAAGGAATTCCATATTTCTAAGTAAATGTCTAATTCTATATGAAATTAAAAGAATGGTTTTTTCTAGCCACTAGATTCGTTTTAGTTATATCAATTGTATATGAATAAATGGATTGTTTATTTTATTTTTCTTTCAGCAAAAACAAAAAAAAAAGAATCGACCATTCGAGTATTCTAAATTGTATGAAAAAATAAGATAAGGAGGTACATAGAAGATAAGTAGATATGTGGTCTATATCTGTGTATATTGAATTGTTAATGTATAGATATTAGAATTAGTTCTGATTCAAACAAATAAAGGTATCCAATATAGATGAAATCAAATCTATAAAATTGGAGAAAAGAAAAGGGTTTTTAATATTTAATATAATAATATGTATTTAATGAATTCAAAAGTTCCCGCATAATTCTCATAATAGAAATGAAAAAAAAGCATTCTATTATAATTATAATCAGATTCAAATATAAAAAAAAGATGGGGATATGGCGAAATTGGTAGACGCTACGGACTTAATTGGATTGAGTTTTGGTATGGAAACTTACCAAGTAATAATTTTCAAATTCAGAGAAACCCTGGAATTCACAATGGGCAATCCTGAGCCAAATCCTGTTTTCTGAAAACAAAGAAAAATTCAGAAAGTTATAATAAAAAAGGGATAGGTGCAGAGACTCTATGGAAGCTGTTCTAACAAACGAAATTGACGACTGTTTTGATTGTATTAGTCAAAGAATCCTTTCACCAAAATTACAGGAATGGATCACTGAAATACTCTTTCAATTTGTTACTTTTTATTTATTTTATTAATGAAGATCGATTTGTGATAAAAAAATTCACAAATGAAAAATGTGAATCAAATCAATTCGAAGTTGAAGAAACGATGGAATATTTATTGATGAAATTATTCACTTCATCATAATCGGATAAAACCCTTGAAGAACTGATAAATCAGATGAGAATAAAGATAGAGTCCTATTTTACATGTCAATACCGACAACAATGAAATTGAAAGTAAGAGGAAAATCCGTCGACTTAAGAAATCATGAGGGTTCAAGTCCCTCTATCCCCAAAAAGCCTGTTTCATTTTCTAATTTTTTTCCTATATCCTCTCTATCTTTAAGTCCTTATTTATGTGTTTTATTCGATTTCTTATTTCCCAACTAAATTGGAATTTTGATTTTCATCAATTTTCTATCTATCATAATTTTCTTATCTATCATAATGACAAGGGACTAGTTTTGGAATAGATATAGATATATATGTGAAACACATATAATTTTTTTGAATGAGAAATGTCTAAATTAATATCTTATTTTTGAGCAAGGAATTTTCATATGCGTAATTAACGATTAACAATACAAAATAATTATAACTACGGAAACTAACTTACAAACTTTTTTTTTACTTAGTTGATATAGATTCATTAACATATATTTAAAAAATCTTTTAAAATCAAAGTATTAAGCTTCAAGAATGGTCGGGATAGCTCAGTTGGTAGAGCAGAGGACTGAAAATCCTCGTGTCACCAGTTCAAATCTGGTTCCTGACACAAGATTCATTTGTATGAGTATCTATCCCCCATATTCATTTAAATGAATATGGGGGATAGATACTCATACAAATTTGTGTTCTTCTAGATTCTGATACATAACATATTTATTTCTTTTATCTATTTAGGTATCTGTAGATATATTTTTCCTAGATGATTAAAGAATAGATGCATTTTTTAGGTATATTCCCTTATCTATAGTATCTATATATATAGATATATATATATAGATAATGAATTCTTTATCTATTTTTTTTTACTTTTTTTTCTGCGATAAAAAAAAAGGTTTCTATTTCCATAATATTCGAGTGGTTTAATTAGTTGGTTAAAAGACCTAAAAGTCGAAGTTCTGGGGTGGAGTGAGAATATTAAGAATTCATCTTAGAAGGATTACCAAAATAGAATCGAGCGCTTTTTAAAATTAAACCCTATCATTATTCATTCTATTATTTCTAAATTTTGTGATTTCTCACCTAAAAATATCTGAATGCGACTTCCATTACTCTGTCTGATTTAATGTGAATCAATTATTTTGTCTGATCTATAAGAGAATGTACTTCTATTCTTTGAATATCTGGGGTTGCAGAAATTTGGATTAGTTTCTTATTTTTATCATTTAGTGAGCATCTTGTATTTCATAAAAATTTGGAGCGATATAATCTTTACGCAAAGGCCATCCTATCCAATTTTCGGGCATTAAAATACGTCTTAGACGCGGATGACTATCATAAGAGATTCCCAACATATCATAAGATTCCTTTTCTTGAAAATCCGCACTTTTCCAAACCCAAAAAATTGAAGGAATTCTGGGATTTTTTCTTGATA